AATCAAATTGAATTTAGAAAACAAAACCCATTCTGTGATATTTCAATCTGACAATAGGGATATAATTACACCTCTCCAATTTAGATTGAAAAAAGAAAAAAAGGGGTAAAGACAAATACTTCACAATATACATATTTTGAAATGAAATGCGGTATAAAGTAATTCCTAGAGAAAGAATATAAACAAGCAAAAGACTTTTCATACTTTTTTTCATCATACCTAACCTAATTGCCAGGAAGAATTTGTTCTTTTTTACAAATTTGATGTTGATAAATCCACGGATCTAGAAATTCATTTCGGACACTTGAACCTTCTCAAACTGTTTCTTTTTAAGAACCAAAAAGATTTGTGCAAAAACAATAGATGCCAAGAAGAACAAAAGGCCTTGGACACGTAGTGGATCTTGAAGTACTATTTCTGCATCCCCCTGACCAAATCCACCCACATTAGGATTAATTGTTAATGGTTGATCGAGTTTGATAGATTCACCCTCTGAAACAAGAAGTTCTGGTCCTGGGGGGATAATATCAACCACTTGATGTCCATCCAATGCATCCGTTATGGTTATTTCGTACCCCCCCTTTTCTTTTCGTATGATTTTGCTTACTATACCTGTTGCCGTAGCATTATAAACTGTATTGTTACTTTTGTTCCCGTCGGGATAAATCTGGCCCCTTCCTCTGTTTCCGCCTACATATATGGGATATTTTAAGAAATGAACATCCTTATTACTAGCAGGGTCTGGGGAAAGAATAGGAAAGGTGATTTCACTATATTTTTGACCAGGAACAGGACCTATCACAAGAATATTTTTCTTAGTGGGACGGTAGTTCTGAAAAGACAGATTGCCTATCTTTTCTTTCATCTCGGGCGAAATACGATCAGTTGGGGCTAACTCAAACCCCTCCGGTAAAATAAGAACAGCACCCACATTCAAAGCCCCTTTCTTACCATTAGCAAGAACTTGTTTCAGTTGCATATCATAAGGAATTCTAACAACCGCTTCAAATACAGTATCAGGAAGTACCGCTTGTGGAACCTCAATATCCACGGGTTTATTAGCTAAATGGCAATTGGCACATACAATACGCCCAGTTGCTTCTCGTGGATTTTCATACCCCTGCTGCGCAAAAATGGGATATGCATTTGAAATGGATGCCCCGGTTATTATATAGATCATGAGCGATACGGAAATGGATCGAGTAATCTCCTCCTTTATCCAAGAAAAAGTATTTCTAGTTTGCATGGTCCAATCATTGATCCCGAAAATTTCTACAATAAAATTAGGTAGGTCACTAGTCTAGTTCCCTATCCACGATTCTGCTATTTACTTTTACTGAAAAAAAAAATGACTGAAATAGAGGAGAAATTGTATTCCCTGATGGGTAGAAAGAGTAAAGTAAGTACGACTTTGCATGCTTTGCTTATATAGAAAGTAAGAAAGATTATAATTGAATCCGTGAATCATTTGTCAGTCATTCATTGAATGATAAATAACTACAAGTGACGGGGATACACGATTTAAATAACGAAAGATCCAATATTTAAAAATTGTATCTAGAATGACTGGAAAGGTAGAAACAAGACCAGATATAATTTGATCATTATGAGCAAATCCAAAATCTTTGTAGATATAGCCAATCATTAGTTCCCAACCGTGGGGCGAATGGAATCCGATACATAAATCAGTTAATAAAAGAATAGAAAAAGCTTTTATTGTGTCGCTTAAATTATATAGGAATTCTTGAACCCAAGAGTTAAGAATAACAAGTTCTTCATTCCCCAAAATAGAATAACCACTTAGAATAATGAAACAGATTAGATTTGTCGAGAAGTGCAAAATCGTATGGATATGATCCTCATTGTGCATCTTGATCAATTGGATCGTTTCTTTGTGGATTCCTATACGAAGTTTTTGTAGATGTGTTTCCGGGTATTCTTTTATCATTTCGTCCAACAGGAAGAGTTCCTCTACTTCTATGAATTGTTCTAGAATACTCTTTTCTTGAATATCATTCAAAAAAGTTTCGGATTGCCTAGTATTCCACCAATTAGTAATCCAAGATTTCAGACTTTTATTAAATGAGAGAGAGATCCACCAGGGCAAAAATACTATAGATGCAAGATATAGAAGGGGAGTGAATGCTTTCTTTTTTGCCATTTTTTCATCTGTGAATTGTTAATGAACCCACCTCATTCGTTGACTTTATGTGATCTAATCTTTCTATCAAGCATGACTTTCATTATATTATAAGGTAGGGGCCCATGAATCTATTCTCTGTTTTTTTTTTTTTTGATTCAGTGCTTAGTCCTTGAATCTAAAAAGAATACAGAAATAGAAAATAAGAATCCACTTTGAATTCGAATGTTCGAATGAAATGAAATATATATATTATTGTTATATTGATATTGTTTCCAGATATCTCAATTGATCAAATTCGAAGCAATTGTCCTCTTTCGTTTCGATAACTGCCCGAAAGAACCGCTTCAAAAAATAAAGATTATTCTATTCAGATTTTGAGACGAAGGAGCGCCCTGTCTATATCAAGATAGCAATCAAATATGTCGAAAAATTTTCGCGGGCTATCTAAACTATATATAGTCTAGAGTCCAGGAATAATTGAAAAAAACAAAATTATGAAAAATATTATGCTGATCAAAAATGAGTGACAAAAAAAGACAGAAAAGTTATCATTACGTTTATCATTATGTTATAAGAAAGAAATCCACTTGTTTAGTTCTTAAGGAGCACAAAAGAAAGGATAAAAGGGGAGGGGCCGATTGACAAAAGGAAAGTAGAGAAATTTTACAAGATATGATCTATCTGTATCTAACGTATCAACTCCAAATATTGAAAATAAAAAGTGCAAGTCTTTATTTCGAAATACTTTGATATATGAGATGAATCCATTATTTCGATTTCTTGCTTGTTTTGTTACTGAATTAAGTTGAGTGGTTTTACATTTACAGACGCATAAAAAACAATTTTTGTGGACAAAAAAAACAGTTTTGTTTTTTTTTTATGTTATGACTCTTCCGTATACGTCTGCTTTGGTTCGAATGGGCATTCTGAAGAAACTTCAGTTTAGTTCTGCTATAGAAAAAAGAGGATTCTTGGCTTGAGTTTTTTCCTCCTGGCGAGAAAGCATTTATTCTGCAATTCATTTCAAAAGACTTCAATCGGTACACGCAAAAAATAGGCCAATTCAGCAGCTTTTTGCTCAATTTCTCGCGGAGTCAAATTCTCATCAGTACGAGTCAAGGGAACGGCCCCCTGACCTCTGATTTCCATATAAAGGACACGACGAGCATAAATACCCTCTTTAACTTCTATTCTGATGGACTGAATATCTTTCATAAGGAATCGTAGAAAGATGCGACGATTTTTTCCAGGAAAACCCCAACGAAAAATACATACTATTGCCTCTTTTCTATCGAATCGATCATAACCACTACCTACATTCCAAAAAATCGTGCACCACAAATAGGAACTAATAAAGAGACCTGCGATCCCATAGAAAGACATCACGATTCCTTGTGGAAAAAAAACTATTTGCTGAGACGGAAATAAAGAGATCAAATTCCTACCAAGATAACTAGAAGTTCCAACTAATAAAAACCCTAATGAACCAAAAAAAAGGATAAAGGCCCAGCAGAAATTGCTTGTTTTTCGAGACCCCACTATAAATTCTATCCATATAGATTCTGATCGCCAACTCATACATACTAGATCCAGTTGCATTTTATTGGAATTGAGAGAATAACCAAAAAAATTCGACTTGACTTTTTTTGTTTCCGAAGTAACTCTCATCAACTAGTACTATTTTGATATGAACTTTTAGAAGTAATTCATCAAATTGCTTAGATCTAAAATCATCCCCTTTATATGATCCCCTATACAGATCTACTAGATATATAGACTTTAATTTCATACATCCGTTCGGTACCGATCCACTTGCTATAATTCATTTACCCCTATATCATGTTTACGTATGCATAAGAGGAGCTTTTTCATTTATGTTCGGTTCGGGGAAGCCGGATGTTATACAATATTCTACTAAATAGGTATCCGTGGCATCTAAGTCTTGAAAAAAATAGATAAGATTTGGTCTTGGTCTTGGCCCCATCGAATCTAAAAAATCTTAGTTTTTTGAACATACAAAGATAAAGAAGCCATTGCAATTGCCGGAAATACTAGGCCCACTAAAGGCACAAAAATAGAGGGAAAGCTGCTGAAAGTTGTCATAAAATGGGGTACCTCAATTTAATATTTGTACCTGTTATATTGTTAGTTAGAAATATATCTTATAATGATTATATTATAATTAGTATATTATACTAAGTATATATAAATACTAAGTATATCTAAGCGAGTATATATATCTAATAAGTGCAAGGAATGTAGAATTAAATAAAAGGACTTGCCCATCTTTCTAAATCAAATAAAATAGGTGTATGATAAGATAATCCACTTTCTTTATTATCTTACTTTATTCTTACTTTTCTTATTATTATTATTCTATTGTTCTTGTCTTCTAATTTGAATTTGAATTTCTAATTTGAATTTTATATTAATAAAGAAAGAGTTTATTACAAATTGTCGAAAGATTCGATTCGTTAGAATCCGATCCAAGAACAGGGATTTTTAGTAAAAATAGAATTCTCGGGAGATATAGAAAGATGCAAAACTCTATATTTATATTTTTTCTGTATTTGAATTATATATACATACGCAATAGAGGAAGATAGAAGATTAAATTCGTTTTCTTTGTCTGGCCAAATTCAAATTTCATTTCACAGAAGGAAAAATTAGCTTTTTATCTTGTTGATAGAGGTTTACTCATTAGTAATATTGGATAATAATAATTATCCACATAATTCGTTTTTCGACAATTCCATTTTATGTCACAAAGTCAAAGCCCATTATGCGGGCTTTGACTTTGATTCTGATAAACTAACTAACTACCTTTTCACTACAAAGAAAATAATTTAACTTAAGA